GCTAGCGTAGCTTAATTAAAGCATGACACTGAAGATGTTAAGATGGGCCCTAGAAAGCTCCGCAAGCACAAAGGTTTGGTCCTGGCCTTTCTAACAATTTTAGCTTAACTTACACATGCAAGTATCCGCACCCCCGTGAGAATGCCCCACAGTTCCCTATAAGGGAACAAGGAGCTGGTATCAGGCACACCCTTCTGTAGCCCACGACGCCTTGCTTAGCCACACCCTCAAGGGAATTCAGCAGTGATAGACATTAAGCCATAAGTGAAAACTTGACTTAGTCAAAGCTAAGAGGGCCGGTAAAACTCGTGCCAGCCACCGCGGTTATACGAGAGGCCCAAGTTGTTAGACACCGGCGTAAAGCGTGGTTAAGATAATCCCTCACTAAAGCCAAACACCTCCCATACTGTTATACGTTCACGGAGATAGGAGACCCAATCACGAAAGTAGCTTTACAAAATCTGAACCCACGAAAGCTAGGGAACAAACTGGGATTAGATACCCCACTATGCCTAGCCATAAACATAGACAGTACACATACCCCACTGTCCGCCCGGGAACTACGAGCATAAGCTTAAAACCCAAAGGACTTGGCGGTGCTTTAAACCCACCTAGAGGAGCCTGTTCTAGAACCGATAATCCCCGTTCAACCTCACCCTTCCTTGTTCTTTCCGCCTATATACCACCGTCGTCAGTTTACCCTATGAAGGTCAAATAGTAAGCACAATCGGCACAGCCCAAAACGTCAGGTCGAGGTGTAGCGTATGGAAGGGGAAGAAATGGGCTACATTCCCTGATACCAGGGCATACGGATTGTATGCTGAAACGCATACCTGAAGGAGGATTTAGCAGTAAGCGGGAAGTAGAGTGTCCCACTGAAGCTGGCTCTGAAGCGCGCACACACCGCCCGTCACTCTCCCCGAGCTAAGATTTTATTTTAACTAAAACCCTACAACTGTAAAGGGGAGGCAAGTCGTAACATGGTAAGTGTACCGGAAGGTGCACTTGGAACAAAAACACCAGGGTATAGCTTAGCACAGTAAAGCGTCTCCCTTACACTGAGAAGTCATCCGTGCAAACCGGGTAACCCTGATCCTAAAACCCCTACCTAAACAAGACCCCTAAATGTTAAAACCCAACAAGGATGCAATTAAGTAAGAATATCAGGACATAGCTTAGCACAGTAAAGCATCTCCCCTAGGGAGAAGTCATCCGTGCAAACCGGATAGCCCTGGTGCTAGAAAGCTAGCCCCCACACCCAAGAACAACAAACCACTGTTTATACCCCCAAACGAGTTAAATAATGACCAACAAACCATTTTTCCCCCTTAGTATAGGAGATAGAAAAGGAACGACGGAGCCATAGATAAAGTACCGCAAGGGAAAGCTGAAAAAGAAATGAAATAACCCAGCCAAGTTTAAAAAAGCAGAGACACATCCTCGTACCTTTTGCATCATGAATTAGTAAGTAAAACCCAAGCGAAGAGCACTTTAGTTTGCCTCCCCGAAACTAAGTGAGCTACTCCAAGATAGCCTAATAATAGGGCGAACCCGTCTCTGTTGCAAAAGAGTGGGGAAAGCTTCGAGTAGCGGTGACAGACCTATCGAACTTAGTTATAGCTGGTTGCCTGAGAAATGGATAAAAGTTCAGCCTCCCGGCTTCTCCCTTCCCATCTAACTTTATCCCTCAGATATCTAGAAGAAACCAGGAGAGTTATTCAAAGGGGGTACAGCCCCTTTAACACAAGACACAACTTTTTCAGGAGGGTACAGATCATAATCAAAACAAGGAACAATGTCTCGGTGGGCCTAAAAGCAGCCACCCCTACGGAAAGCGTTAAAGCTCATGCATAGTTCTTCATCCCCCTATTCTGATAACCCAATCTTAACCCCCTAATCTTATCAGGCCTCTCCATATAAACATGGAAGAGATCATGCTAATATGAGTAATAAGAGAGGACTTAGACTCTCTCCCCGCACAAGTGTAACTCGGAATGGACCACCCACCGAGCCTTAACGGCCCCAAAAAAAGAGGGCAATAGACCACAAACCAAAGAACGAGAAAACCATCCATCAAACCTGACCGTTAACCCTACACTGGAGTGCCCCCAAGGAAAGACTAAAAGAAAGAAAAGGAACTCGGCAAACACATCAAGCCTCGCCTGTTTACCAAAAACATCGCCTCTTGCAAAATTTACAAATAAGAGGTCCCGCCTGCCCTGTGACTATATGTTTAACGGCCGCGGTATTTTGACCGTGCAAAGGTAGCGCAATCACTTGTCTTTTAAATGGAGACCCGTATGAATGGCATAACGAGGGCTTAACTGTCTCTTCTTTCAAGTCAATGAAATTGATCTCCCCGTGCAGAAGCGGGGATGCGCACATAAGACGAGAAGACCCTGTGGAGCTTTAGGCACTAAAGCAGAATATGTAAAGTACCCCAAATTAAAGACTAAAACAGCTTATGACCTGCCCTAATGCCTTCGGTTGGGGCGACCGCGGGGAAATAAAAAACCCCCATGTAGAACGGGAGCACTGCTCCTACAACTTAGAGCCCCCGCTCTAATTAACAGAACCTCTGACTAATAAGATCCGGCAATGCCGATCAACGGACCAAGTTACCCCAGGGATAACAGCGCAATCCCCTTTTAGAGCCCATATCGACAAGGGGGTTTACGACCTCGATGTTGGATCAGGACATCCTAATGGTGCAGCCGCTATTAAGGGTTCGTTTGTTCAACGATTAAAGTCCTACGTGATCTGAGTTCAGACCGGAGTAATCCAGGTCAGTTTCTATCTATGAAATGATCCTTCCTAGTACGAAAGGACCGGAAGGAAGAAGCCTATGCTTAAAGCACGCTTCTCCCACATCTACTGATCCCAACTCAAGCGGATAAATGGGCATACCCCGCCCTAACCTGCCCAAGAAAATGGCATGTTGAGGTGGCAGAGCATGGCTTAATTGCAAAAGACTTAAGCTCTTTTCACAGAGGTTCAAGTCCTCTCCTCCACTATGGTCTCAATCCTAATAACTCACCTCCTCAACCCACTAGCCTTCATTGTCCCGGTCCTCCTAGCCGTTGCCTTCCTAACCCTACTTGAACGAAAAGTGCTAGGGTATATACAATTTCGAAAGGGCCCTAACATTGTAGGCCCCTACGGACTCCTCCAGCCCATTGCTGATGGAATTAAACTCTTTATTAAGGAACCCATCCGACCTTTAACCTCGTCCCCCTTCTTATTTCTAGCCACACCCATTATGGCATTAACATTAGCCCTCACCCTATGGGCGCCAATACCCATACCACACCCTGTAATTGACCTTAACCTGGGAGTACTATTTATTCTTGCCCTATCAAGCCTTGCAGTTTATTCTATTTTAGGCTCAGGCTGAGCTTCAAATTCAAAATATGCCCTAATTGGGGCCCTGCGGGCCGTTGCCCAAACTATTTCTTACGAAGTAAGCCTAGGACTAATTCTCCTAAACGCAATCATTTTTACTGGGGGCTTCACACTGCAGACCTTTAGCGTTGCTCAGGAAAGCGTATGACTAATCCTGCCAGCATGGCCCCTAGCAGCTATATGGTACATTTCAACGCTAGCAGAGACCAACCGAGCCCCTTTCGACCTCACAGAAGGGGAATCTGAGCTAGTCTCAGGATTTAATGTAGAATACGCAGGGGGTCCCTTCGCACTATTTTTCCTAGCAGAGTATTCTAACATTTTACTTATAAACACCCTATCCGCCACCCTCTTCCTAGGGGCCACCTACCTCCCCTCCATCCCCCTGCTCACAACATCTAGCCTCATGATTAAAGCAACCCTCCTCTCAGTGGTTTTCTTATGAGTACGAGCATCATACCCTCGATTCCGGTACGACCAGCTTATACACCTCATTTGAAAAAACTTCCTCCCCCTCACACTAGCTTTAGTTATCTGACACTTGTCAATGCCCATTACATTTGCGGGGCTCCCCCCTCAAATGTAAACAGGAGCTGTGCCTGAAATAAAGGGCCACTTTGATAGAGTGAATCATGAAGGTTAAAGTCCTTCCAACTCCTTAGAAAGAAGGGGGTCGAACCCTACCTCGGGAGATCAAAACTCCCAGTGCTTCCACTACACCACTTCCTAGTAGAATCAGCTAATTAAAGCTTTCGGGCCCATACCCCGAACATGTTGGTTAAAGTCCTTCTTCTGCTAGAATGACAGCCATCACACTCACCACCCTACTTCTTGCACTTGGTACTGGCACTTCCCTCACATTTATCAGCTCGCACTGACTTTTAGCCTGAATAGGTCTAGAAATCAGCACTCTTGCGATCCTACCCCTCATAGCCCAACACTACCACCCCCGAGCCACTGAAGCAGCTACTAAATATTTCCTCATTCAGGCAACAGCAGCCGCCGTACTCCTATTCGCAAGCATTACCAATGCCTGAATTTCCGGACACTGAGATATTCAACAAACAAGCCACCCTCTGCCCCTCACCCTAGCCACCCTAGCCTTAGCACTTAAAATTGGACTTGCCCCTCTTCACTCGTGACAACCTGAAGTCCTCCAGGGCCTAAACCTGACTACAGGTATAATCATAGCCACTTGACAAAAACTGGCCCCTTTCGCTATCCTCCTTCAAATCCAGACCCCCAACTCTTCCCTTCTCATTGCCCTCGGAATTCTTTCCATCTTCGTTGGGGGATGAGGGGGCCTGAACCAAACCCAACTACGAAAAGTACTCGGCTACTCCTCAATTGCCCACCTAGGCTGAATAGTGCTAGTTTTACAATACTCGCAACCTCTCGCCTTACTCGCCCTGCTGCTTTATATTATTGTTACATACGCTACATTTACCCTCTTCAACATTAAAAACGCCACCTCCGTAAAAGCACTCTTCGCACTTGGAGCAAAAAACCCTATCCTCACCACCTTACTACCTTTTCTCCTCCTATCTCTAGCTAGCCTCCCCCCACTAACCGGCTTCCTGGCAAAACTTCTTATTCTAAAGGAACTAACGAAACAAGGCCTAGCCCCAACAGCTGCTCTAGCTATTATGGGCACCCTCCTCAGCGCATTCTTCTACGTCCGACTCTCCGTGGCAACAGCCCTCACCCTTGCCCCTAACATCACAACAGCCACAGGCCCATGACGACTCCATAACTCCCCATACACCATTGCCATCTCCATCGCCACCGTGTTAGCGATTCTTCTTTTCCCTTCAACCCCCTCCGCGCTCACGCCCTTCACACATTAGCCGGAGCTAGCTAAAACCCAGTGACTTAGGTTAGACAGCCTAGACCAAGAGCCTTCAAAGCTCTCAGCGGAGGTGAAAGCCCTCCAGTCGCTGTAAGACTTGCGGGACATTACCCCACATCTCCTGCATGCAAAACAGACACTTTAATTAAGCTAAAGCCTTCCTAGATAGGCAGGCCTCGATCCTACGAAGTCTTAGTTAACAGCTAAGCGCCCAAACCAACGAGCATCCATCTACCTTTCCCCCGCCTGTTCGAAACAGGCTCGAGGCGGGGGAAAGCCCCGGCAGACAGTTAGTCCGCTCCTTTAGGTTTGCAATCTAACATGTCAAAACACCTCGAGGCTTGGTAAGAAGAGGACTCAAACCTCTGTGCGTGGGGCTACAATCCACCGCCTAAAACTCAGCCATCTTACCTGTGGCAACTACACGTTGACTTTTTTCGACCAATCATAAAGATATCGGCACCCTTTATTTGCTATTCGGTGCTTGAGCTGGTATAGTAGGGACGGCTTTAAGCCTGCTTATCCGAGCTGAACTTAATCAGCCCGGCAGCCTCCTTGGAGACGACCAGATTTATAATGTTATCGTTACAGCACATGCGTTTGTAATAATCTTCTTTATGGTAATACCAGCCATAATCGGAGGATTTGGAAACTGATTAATCCCACTAATGATTGGGGCACCAGATATGGCGTTCCCTCGAATGAATAACATGAGCTTTTGACTCCTTCCTCCCTCCCTCCTCCTTCTCTTAGCTTCTGCTGGCGTAGAAGCCGGGGCCGGTACTGGATGAACTGTATATCCCCCACTAGCCGGCAACTTAGCTCACGCAGGAGCATCCGTAGACCTGACCATCTTCTCCCTCCACTTAGCAGGGGTCTCCTCAATTCTAGGGGCTATTAATTTCATTACTACAATTATTAATATGAAACCCCCCGCTATTTCCCAGTACCAAACACCTTTATTTGTTTGAGCAGTCCTGATTACCGCAGTTCTACTACTCCTTTCCCTCCCAGTCCTTGCTGCAGGTATTACAATGCTTCTTACAGACCGAAACCTCAACACTACCTTTTTTGACCCCGCAGGTGGAGGAGACCCAATTCTTTACCAACATCTGTTCTGATTCTTCGGACACCCCGAAGTATATATTCTTATTCTCCCCGGATTCGGTATAATCTCGCATATTGTTGCCTACTATAGCGGCAAAAAAGAACCCTTCGGCTACATGGGCATGGTATGAGCTATAATAGCAATTGGCCTTTTAGGCTTTATCGTATGAGCTCACCACATATTTACAGTAGGCATGGACGTAGACACACGGGCCTACTTCACATCTGCTACAATAATTATTGCCATCCCCACGGGTGTTAAAGTTTTCAGTTGACTAGCAACCCTGCACGGGGCCGATATTAAGTGAGAAGCCCCACTTCTCTGGGCCCTTGGCTTTATTTTCCTTTTTACCGTAGGGGGACTAACAGGTATTATCCTGGCCAATTCATCCCTAGATATTGTACTCCACGACACGTACTACGTAGTCGCCCACTTCCACTACGTCCTGTCAATAGGAGCCGTATTCGCAATTCTTGCAGGCTTCGTTCACTGATTTCCCCTATTCACTGGCTATACCCTTCACGAAACCTGAACAAAAGTACACTTTGGCGTAATATTTGCAGGTGTAAACCTAACTTTCTTCCCCCAACACTTCCTGGGCCTAGCCGGCATGCCCCGACGGTACTCAGACTATCCCGACGCCTATACACTGTGAAACTCCATTTCCTCTATAGGCTCGCTAGTATCCTTACTAGCAGTATCCCTATTTATGTATATCGTTTGAGAAGCATTTTCTTCCAAACGAGAAGTTCTTATAGTAGAACATACAGCAACCAACGTAGAATGACTCCACGGCTGCCCTCCTCCTTACCACACATTTGAGGAGCCCGCCTTTGTCAAAGTTCAACACAACTAACTCGAGAAAGGGAGGAATTGAACCCCCATAGACTGGTTTCAAGCCAATCGCATAACCACTCTGCCACTTTCTTTAATAAGACCCTAGTAAAATGACCATTACACTGCTTTGTCAAGGCAGAGTCGTGGGTTAAACCCCCACGTGTCTTACAAAATAATGGCACATCCCCAACAACTAGGATTCCAAGACGCAACCTCACCTCTGATAGAAGAGCTTCTCCATTTCCACGACCATGCCCTAATGATCGTATTCCTAATTAGTGCATTTGTACTTTATATTATTGTGGCCATGGTTACCACCAAAATTTATGACAAGTACATTTTAGACTCCCAAGAAATCGAAATTATCTGAACTGTCCTCCCAGCAATCATCCTTATTATAATTGCCCTCCCGTCCCTGCGTATTCTATACATCATGGACGAAGTCAATGACCCGCATCTAACTGTCAAAGCAATGGGCCACCAATGATACTGAAGCTATGAATATACTGATTATGAAGAGCTTGGGTTTGACTCATATATGATCCCAACACAAGACCTAATGCCCGGACAATTCCGACTATTAGAAACAGACCACCGAATGGTTGTACCAGTTGAGTCACCAATTCGAGTTCTAGTCTCAGCCGAAGATGTACTTCACTCCTGAGCCGTTCCTACACTAGGGGTGAAAATAGACGCAGTTCCCGGCCGTTTAAATCAAACAGCCTTCATTACCTCACGACCAGGAGTTTTCTATGGACAATGCTCCGAGATTTGCGGAGCAAACCACAGCTTTATGCCTATCGTAGTAGAAGCCGTCCTTCTAGAGGCCTTCGAAAACTGACTATCCCTGTCCCTCCAAGACCTATCACTAAGAAGCTAAAAAGGGATTAAGCGCTAGCCTTTTAAGCTAGAGACTGGTGGCCCCCAACCACCCTTAGTGAAATGCCCCAACTTAACCCAAACCCATGATTTGCCATCCTACTATTTACCTGGATAGTATTTTTATACTTCCTCCCTACAAAAATTATAGGCCATACCTTCCCAAGCGAACAGGCCGCCCAAACCCTCCACTTCTCCGAACCAGAAAACTGACCCTGACCATGACTTTAAGCCTATTTGATCAATTTTCATCCCCTTGATACATAGGCATCCCTTTAATGGCCCTTGCTCTCACGCTCCCTTGAATTCTCTTCCCAACACCATCTGCCCGATGGTTAGGTAACCGAATGCTAACCTTCCAAAGCTGATTTATTGCTCGATTTACCCACCAAACCTTTATACCCCTAAATGTGGGGGGACATAAATGAGCCCTTCTCTTAGCCTCTCTCGTGGTCTTCCTTATGTCCCTAAACATGCTAGGCCTCCTCCCCTATACTTTTACACCTACCACACAATTATCCCTTAACCTTGCCCTTGCTGTACCTCTGTGACTAGCAACAGTGACCATTGGAATGCGTAATCAACCAACAGCAGCGCTGGGGCACCTTCTTCCAGAAGGAACACCGACCGCTCTCATCCCGATTTTAGTAGTTATCGAGACAATTAGCCTGTTTATTCGACCCGTCGCCTTAGGAGTTCGACTCACAGCAAACTTAACAGCCGGTCACCTCCTAATCCAGCTGGTCTCAACAGCCGTCCTTGTTCTCGTACCTATGATGCCCACAGTAGCTGTACTAACGGCAGTCCTGCTACTCATGCTAACTTTGCTAGAAATCGCCGTCGCAATAATTCAGGCTTATGTATTTGTCCTTCTCCTAAGCCTGTACCTGCAAGAAAACGTTTAATGGCCCATCAAGCACACGCGTATCATATAGTAGACCCCAGCCCTTGACCTTTAACAGGCGCAGTCGCTGCCTTGTTAATAACCTCAGGCCTTGCAGTTTGATTCCACTTCCACACCACAACTCTTATAACCCTCGGTCTTATCCTCCTCCTCCTTACGATACTCCAATGATGACGAGATATCGTCCGAGAAGGTACATATCAAGGACATCACACACCCCCAGTCCAAAAAGGCCTTCGATATGGAATAATCCTCTTCATTACCTCAGAAGTATTCTTCTTCCTAGGATTTTTCTGAGCCTTTTATCACTCAAGCCTCGCACCCACCCCTGAATTAGGGGGCTGCTGACCTCCTACAGGCATCACCACCCTAGACCCATTTGAAGTACCTCTTCTTAATACAGCCGTACTCCTTGCCTCAGGAGTTACAGTTACATGAGCACACCACAGTATTATAGAAGGAAATCGAAACGAAGCAATCCAATCTTTAGCACTCACAATCCTCCTAGGCTTCTACTTCACCTTCCTCCAAGCGATAGAGTACTACGAAGCCCCCTTTACAATTGCTGACGGGGTCTATGGCTCCACATTTTTTGTAGCAACTGGCTTCCACGGCCTACACGTTATCATCGGCTCTACCTTCCTGGCTGTCTGCCTCCTTCGTCAGGTTCAATACCACTTTACATGCGAGCATCACTTCGGATTCGAAGCAGCTGCTTGATATTGACATTTCGTAGACGTCGTCTGACTGTTCCTATACATCTCCATCTACTGATGAGGATCATAATCTTTCTAGTATCAACGTTAGTACAAGTGACTTCCAATCTCTCGGTCTTGGTTAAAGCCCAAGGAAAGATAATGAACTTAGTCATAACAATTATCTCTATTACCCTCGCACTTTCTCTTATCTTAGCTACTGTCTCCTTTTGACTCCCCCAAATAACCCCGGACCACGAAAAACTGTCCCCTTATGAGTGTGGGTTTGATCCACTAGGCTCAGCTCGGCTACCCTTCTCCCTCCGGTTTTTTCTTGTGGCTATTCTGTTCCTTTTGTTTGACCTAGAAATTGCCCTACTCTTACCTCTCCCCTGGGGGGATCAGCTTACCACCCCTACACTCACCTTCCTCTGAGCCTCAGCCGTCCTGGCCCTCTTAACCCTCGGCCTGGCTTATGAGTGACTTCAAGGAGGACTAGAGTGGGCCGAATAGGAAGTTAGTTTAATAAAAACATTTGATTTCGGCTCAAAAGCTTCTGGTTAGACTCCATAACTTCCTTATGACTCCTGCCCACTTCGCCTTTTCATCAGCCTTCATACTGGGCCTCGCAGGCTTAGCCTTCCATCGAACACACCTCCTTTCTGCACTCCTCTGCCTAGAAGGAATGATGCTATCATTATTTATTGCTATATCCCTCTGAACACTTCAACTAGACGCCACAGCCTTTTCACCATCACCGATGCTTCTCCTAGCATTTTCAGCCTGTGAAGCTAGTGCAGGCCTAGCCCTCCTAGTAGCGACAGCTCGCACCCACGGCACCGACCGCCTGCAAAGCCTAAACCTCTTACAATGCTAAAAATTCTTATCCCCACCCTAATGCTAGTTCCCACAATTTGGCTTATCCCTGCCAACCGCCTTTGACCCACAGCCCTCGCGTATAGCCTAATAATTGCACTAGCCAGCTTTTCTTGACTAAAAAACCTTTCAGAAACAGGATGATCCTGCTTAAACCCCTACCTAGGAACCGACCCCCTCTCCACCCCCCTCCTAGTCCTCACCTGCTGACTGCTACCCCTCATAATTCTTGCTAGCCAAAACCACTTAGCTTCCGAACCTGCTGGCCGCCAACGAATATATATTACGCTACTAACAACCCTACAAATCTTTTTAATTATAGCATTCGGCGCCACCGAAATTATTATGTTTTATGTTATATTTGAGGCCACATTGTTACCGACCCTGGTCCTTATTACCCGTTGAGGTAATCAAACAGAACGGCTAAGCGCAGGATTTTATTTCCTGTTTTATACCCTGGCAGCATCTCTTCCCCTACTTATTGCACTACTACTACTCCAGAACACCACGGGCACACTATCCCTCCTGACACTACAATACTCCAACCCCCTACAACTCACCTCTTACGCAGATAAAATCTGATGAGTCAGCTGTCTGCTGGCTTTCCTGGTTAAAATGCCCCTTTATGGCGTCCACCTCTGACTTCCTAAAGCCCACGTTGAAGCCCCAGTTGCAGGCTCTATAGTTCTTGCCGCCGTTTTACTAAAACTGGGCGGGTACGGCATAATACGAATATTGACCATTCTCGAGCCCCTTACTAAGGAATTAAGCTACCCATTTATTATTCTAGCACTTTGAGGGGTAATCATGACAGGCTCAATCTGCCTCCGCCAGACTGACCTCAAATCGCTTATTGCTTACTCTTCAGTAAGCCACATGGGCCTCGTAGTTGGAGGGATTCTTATCCAAACAGCCTGAGGCTTCACAGGAGCACTAATTCTTATAATTGCACACGGCCTGACTTCTTCCGCACTCTTCTGCCTCGCAAATACTAACTACGAACGCACCCACAGCCGAACAATGCTATTGGCCCGGGGCCTGCAAATAGCCCTACCACTAATAACATCATGATGATTTATTGCCAGTCTGGCCAACCTAGCCCTCCCGCCACTCCCCAATCTCATAGGGGAACTAATAATCTTTACGTCCCTCTTCAACTGATCCTGATCAACCTTCATTCTTACAGGGGCAGGGACACTAATTACGGCAGCTTACTCCCTCTACATATTTTTAATGACCCAGCGAGGCCCTATTCCAGCCCACATTATTGCCCTAGACCCATCACACTCACGAGAACACCTACTAATTACTCTGCACCTCCTCCCTCTTCTCCTTCTTACCCTAAAACCAGAACTAATCTGAGGTTGGACCATCTGTAGGTATAGTTTCAACAAAAATGTTAGATTGTGATTCTAAAGACAGAGGTTAAAACCCCCTTACCCACCGAGAGAGGCTCGCAGCAACGAAAACTGCTAATTTTCGTCTACCTTGGTTAGACCCCAGGGCTCACTCGAAAGCTCCTAAAGGATAACAGCTCATCCGTTGGTCTTAGGAACCAAAAACTCTTGGTGCAAATCCAAGTAGCAGCTATGCACCTAACACCTCTCACCATAACATCAAGCTTACTTCTTATCTTTGCACTACTCCTTTACCCTGTTCTTACAACATTCAGCCCCCACCCCCGAAAAGCTGACTGAGCCGTCACCCGAGTAAAGGGCGCCGTCAAAATAGCATTCTTCGTCAGCCTACTCCCACTTTGTCTTTTTCTAAACGAAGGGGCGGAGACAATTATCACTAACTGAAACTGAATAAATACGCTAACCTTCGATATTAATGTTAGCTTTAAATTTGACTACTACTCCATCACATTTACCCCCATTGCCCTCTACGTCACCTGAGCAATCTTAGAGTTTGCATCATGGTATATGCACTCTGACCCCTTCATGAACCGATTCTTCAAATACCTTCTCATTTTCCTCATCGCTATGATTGTTCTAGTTACAGCAAATAACCTCTTCCAACTCTTCATTGGCTGAGAGGGCGTAGGGATTATGTCCTTCCTCCTCATCGGGTGATGATACGGGCGGGCAGATGCAAACACCGCAGCCCTCCAAGCTGTGCTGTATAATCGAGTGGGAGATGTCGGACTACTATTTGCTATAGCATGAATCGCTATAAATCTCAATTCATGAGAGATACAACAAATCTTTGCAACAGCCAAAGACATAGATATGACCCTCCCCCTCCTTGGCCTTATCCTTGCCGCCACTGGAAAATCGGCCCAATTCGGCCTGCACCCATGACTTCCTTCCGCCATGGAAGGTCCCACACCGGTCTCTGCCCTATTGCACTCTAGCACTATAGTTGTAGCAGGCATTTTTTTACTTATCCGAATAAGCCCCCTCCTACAAAATAACCAACTAGCCTTAACAACTTGTCTGTGTTTAGGTGCACTAACCACCTTATTTACCGCCACCTGTGCACTAACACAAAACGATATTAAAAAAATCGTTGCTTTCTCTACATCTAGTCAACTGGGCCTAATAATAGTAGCCATCGGATTAAACCAACCCCAGCTCGCCTTCATTCACATTTCTACCCACGCCTTTTTTAAGGCTTTGCTGTTCCTATGCTCAGGCTCAATTATTCACAGCCTCGATGATGAACAAGACATCCGAAAAATAGGAGGAATGCACCACCTAGCCCCCTTCACATCCTCCTGCCTTACCATCGGCAGCCTCGCCCTCACAGGAACACCTTTTTTAGCAGGCTTCTTTTCAAAAGATGCCATTATTGAAGCATTAAACACCTCTCACCTGAACGCCTGGGCCCTCGTCCTAACCCTCTTAGCCACCTCCTTCACAGCCGTCTATAGCTTGCGCGTAATCTTCTTCGTATCAATAGGCCACCCCCGATTTAAATCCCTCTCCCCTATTAACGAAAACGACCCCGCCGTAATCAACCCAATAAAACGACTAGTTGGAGGCAGCATCATTGCCGGCTTCGTTATTATCTCAAATACACTCCCCCTAAAAACACCCGTCATGTCCATGCCACCCTTACTCAAACTAGCCGCCCTAATTGTTTCTATTCTAGGCCTGATTATGGCCCTCGAACTCGCTTCTTTAACAAGTAAACAATTTAAACCCACCCCTCAATTAACCTACCACCACTTCTCCAATATGCTAGGATTTTTCCCCGCAATTGTTCATCGTTTCCTCCCCAAACTTAACCTTTACCTAGGACAAACCATTGCCACCCAAATAATTGACCAAACTTGGTTAGAAAAGACTGGCCCCAAAGCCGTCACTTCTTTAAACACCCCTTTAGTTTCTACTGTTAGCAACATTCAACGAGGAATAATTAAGACATACCTCGTCATGTTCCTCCTAACACTAACCCTTGCAACTCTTGCACTTTTATTCTAGACAGCACGAAGAGTGCCCCGGCTCAACCCACGAGTTAGTTCCAACACCACAAACAAAGTTAAAAGGAGCACCCAGGCACCCACAACCAGCAACCCGCCCCCTAACGAGTACATTAACGCTACACCTCCAACATCACCCCGAACCTCCGAAAACTCACTAAACTCCTCCGCCGACATTCAAGAAAACTCATATCAGCCTGAATAGAAAAGACAAGCAGCTAAAGAAACCCCAAAAATATATATTAAAACGTACGCAACAACAGTCTCATGACCCAAAGTCTCAGGGAAAGGCTCAGCGGCAAGCGCTGCTGAATAAGCAAATACAACCAACATACCACCCAAATAGATTAAAAACAGGATCATAGACAAGAAAGTCCCACCCAATGCTGCCAAAAGCCCACACCCAAACCCTGACACCACCACCAACCCCAAAGCAGCAAAATACGGCGAAGGATTAGAAGCCACCGCAATAATACCCGACACTAAACCCACTGAAAACAGAATTATCATATAAGTCATAATTCCTGCCAGGAATTTAACCAGGAATAATGGCTTGAAAAACCACCGTTATTATTTAACTACAAGAACACTAATGGCAAATTTGCGCAAAACTCACCCTCTACTAAAAATCGCCAACGACGCACTAGTTGACCTCCCAGCCCCCTCCAACATTTCAGCATGATGAAACTTCGGCTCCCTACTAGGCCTCTGTCTAGTATCCCAAATCCTAACCGGACTCTTCCTAGCCATACACTACACTTCAGACATCGCAACCGCCTTCTCATCCGTCGCCCACATCTGCCGAGACGTAAATTATGGGTGACTAATCCGTAACCTCCACGCCAACGGCGCATCCTTCTTCTTTATCTGCATTTATTTCCATATTGGACGCGGCCTATACTATGGCTCCTACCTCAACAAAGAAGCATGAAATATCGGCGTAGTTCTCTTATTATTAGTAATAATAACTGCTTTCGTTGGTTACGTTTTACCCTGAGGCCAAATATCATTCTGAGGTGCAACCGTCATTACCAACCTGCTCTCCGCAGTCCCCTATGTAGGCAACACCCTCGTTCAATGAATCTGAGGCGGCTTCTCAGTAGATAATGCAACCCTCACTCGTTTCTTTGCATTCCACTTCCTCCTTCCCTTCGTAATTGCAGCCGCAAGTCTAGTGCACCTGCTCTTTTTACACGAGCACGGTGCAAACAACCCTCTGGGATTAAACTCAGACGCAGACAAAATCCCATTTCACCCCTATTTCTCCTACAAAGATCTCCTAGGATTCGCAATCCTACTTATTGCACTTACTTGCCTGGCACTCTTTTCTCCGAACCTTTTAGGGGACCCAGACAACTTCACCCCGGCCAACCCCCTCGTAACGCCCCCACACATTAAACCTGAGTGATACTTCCTCTTCGCCTACGCCATCCTCCGATCAATTCCTAACAAACTAGGAGGGGTCTTAGCCCTGCTCGCATCTATCCTCGTCCTACTAACCGTCCCACTAATTCACACTTCAAAACAACGAAGCCTCACATTCCGACCCATGACCCAATTCCTATTTTGAACACTAATTGCAAATGTCGCTATTCTGACTTGAATCGGGGGAATGCCCGTTGAAGACCCCTACATCATTATTGGACAAGTTGCTTCTTTCTTATATTTCTTTTTATTCTTAGTATTAATGCCATATGCTGGTTGACTAGAGAATAAAATCCTTAAATGGGCCTGCATTAGTAGCTCAGCATTCAGAGCGCCGGTCTTGTAAATCGGATGTCGGGGGTTAAAGTCCCCCCTATCGCTCAAAGAAAGGGGATTCTAACCCCTGCCGCTAACTCCCAAAGCTAGAATTCTAAATTAAACTATTCCTTGTCAAACACCAGCCCGCCCGGAGGGCACAGGCAACGTGCATATATGGCACTATTACATATATGGTATGTATAATAACCATATATATAGGCAGGAACAAGTATACTAAATATAGGACTTCGAACATCCTATGTGTTTTATTAACATATATGGCGATTAATGGAAACACTTGACTAAGGTAATGAAATCGAGAACCGACGATAAAGCATTCGTTCAAATTTAATTTGCATGAGCCAATATCATACCTTAATCATCAATAATTTAACACGAGATTAAATCCCCAGTAAGAACCCACCAAGACACTGACAAGTGAATGAATCTAATTCATAAGGTCAAGGGCAGAACAACGTGGGGGTCGTTAAAACTGAACACTATCGGCATCTGGTTCCTATTTCAGGGCCATGAACAGAAGACCCCCATACGTTTCTTGACGCTTGCATAAGTTAATGCCTTAAACCATCTCCGGAAGCAGCCACCATGCCGAGCGTTCTCTCCACAGGGGTCACTGGTATTTTTTTTCTCTTTTATCCTTTCACTTGACACCTCACAGTGTAGGAAAGACAAATCAATAAGGTGGTATTTCTGAATCCAGAATGTTTAAATTATTAGCTAAGTGAATGGTGATAATACTTAGCACTAAGACTTACATTATACTTTTTCACGGGCATAAGACCCACATTCCATTCACCACAACCTCCACACGTAGTGCCCCGGGGTGTTAGTAATTATCCACTGCTAGAACCGACATATTTTAAACGGAACCCCCCCCCTACCCCCCCCCACCCCAGGGAAGCCTAACACACCTACTAACTCTTAAAAGACAGGAGCCCCTCGAGTGTGCTGCTCAGATCTAAATTGCATATATTTGTAATATTATAAATATTATAATATTGCAAAT